CCAAACCCATTTTTTTTTTAATTCATTAAAAAAGAGAGTGGTTTTATTCGAAGCGCTTCGTGATTTTCAACCAATTATGTGCTTCAATATAATTACCTGGAGTAAGCGCTATAGCTTGTTTCCAATACTCAGCAGCTTGATCGGACCAAGCTTCCGCAATTTCAGAATCACCCTGTAGAATGGCCTGTTCTCCCCGGTCGGAATAGGTGGTTCCTTCCCTTAGAACCGTACTTGAGAGTTTCCTATCTCATACGGCTCAAAAATCGATTCTTTTTGTGTCCTATCTTAATCTACCCTATGCTAACTGAATTAGATTTCTCATAAACCTATCCCATTTTTTCTTGGGTTAACCAGAAGAAGTTAATTACATAAGTTTCAAACCCTAATTTTGATCAATAATCAGAATCAGTTTGATCTTTTCTCCCACCTTCAGAAGAATGAAGCATAGGTATCCCCACAATATCGTTAGAATTTTCTGAAAGGTAACTATCTCGGTTTCATATATGGAATTCATATAGAATCTTTGAAAAAGACTTTTTTCCATAAGAAAAAAGAACTTACTATCTTTGGGATCTGATGCTACACCGCTGCTTAATACCTTAGTGGATTGACTCTATTACATAAGTTGATTCCTAACTTTTGTCCCATATCATGACATAAGTAAGCAGTTCTTAACTGTATCGACTCAATAGCTCGCTAATTGATCTTTACGGTGCTTTCTCTATCAATTTGATCCTTTATCCATAGAATATAGTATATAGGCTGCACTCATTTTTTTTTCTTCCTATTTTGGTTCTCGTGAAGTCTCTTTCCTTGCTACAGCTGATAAAAATCGTTGCTTTGGACGATGCATTATGTAGAAAGCCTATTTTTTCTAGTATTTACTAGCCAATTTGATCTTTGCTTTTTTTCCTTATTTCTATAGTGGAGATAGTCGCACGTAATGACAGATCACGGCCATATTATTAAAAGCTTGTGGTAAGAATGGGTTTCGTTCTAGTGCCCGGAAATAATATTCCAAAGCCTTTGTATGCTCTCCATTGCTTGTGTGTATAAGGCCTATGTTATAGAGTATATAACTTCGATCATAGGGATCAATTTCTGGTCGCGTAGCTTCATAATAATTCTGTAAAGCTTCCGCATAATTTCCTTCGGATTGAGCCAACATCCGTTACGGTCGTTCATTCTATTCAAAAAATCTCCGTTCCAGAACCGTACATGAGATTTTCATCTCATACGGCTCCTCCCTTCTGCGCATAGTACTAAGGGGAATAATCCATAGAATAAAAATTGAACTATTCTCATCTCATTATGAACTGAAAGGAACTAGTATTTTTACAAGAAATCTCTAGCCAGCCTTCCCGCAAGAGGTTTTTTCTTAACACCAATCATATTAGTGTTAGATATAAATGGTAACTCCAACAATTTCTTTGTTCTCAACGCCTTCTATTTCCAGGAATTAGTCACTTCAACGATCTTTGATGGTTATACGGGTATCCAAAGTACAAACGAGATGGATGTTTGTTGTCCCAACCATTCTTGTTAGTCCCGATACCGATAAGGAAAGGGGGAATTTATAACAAAGTTTTTGTGTTGTTGATTCCTAGGTGTAGTGCTTTTTCCCTTATGCCGTCTATTGGTACTGATGTAGTGTAGGATTGACCCGCAATACAGAACCCATAGGTGTAACCTTTCGCTCAATACTCAAATCAACAATTGAAACATCTGAGGCTGCATCAATCGAGGATACACGATAGAAGGAATTGTTCTATCTCCAAACTTCACCTTCACCGAGCGTAGGTTTATTTCAAGAATTTCGTTCTTTCTATACCGAACCGCGTCTCTTTCTCGTAAGACTGAGGTGAGGGCTAAAAAAAACAAGAAAAAAGAATCAAATCGCACCATCTCTGTAATAGGTAAATGCCTTTTTTTCTCCTGAAGTTGTCGGAATTATTCGTAATAAGATATTGGCTACAATTGAAGAGGTCTTATCAATAAAATTTCCATTTATATTAGATCTAGGCATAATTAGCAATCCATTCTAGAATTCTTTTCATTACCCCTGGGGAAAATGATCCCACAAACAAAGCAAAGGAATTATACAGTACGAAATAACATAAAAACAGACTAATTTTATTCTAATAAATAGATATTAAATAGATATGGGCTTTCCACTTAAATTGTCCCCTTTTGTTTGGGAAAGATATGAGATATTGGAATCAGATTGATTTCATTCCCATTTTTGTAGTATACCAATGAGCGGAACTATTACTATTTCATCTAAGTTAAATAACCAAGGACTTTTTTTACTACAGATTCTGATAACTCGAGAAGTTTTGATTTGGTTATGATCCAAAGAGAAAAAAGAATGGAATAATCATTCCATGAAAAAATAGAGTAGAGTAACCATACCTTCTGTTTGCATAACGTGTATACACCACGCCATACAATCGAAATATCAAAATCCATGGGACGATTCATAAATTTGGAATAGATCCGCGGGGTAGCTGATGAATGAGAGAAGTTTTTGTTGAGAAATATTAAATGGGAAAGGAATTCTTCCTATGGAACTAGTGATCGGTCGTACCTGTACTGCAGTAATATGAATAACTCGCTATTCACTCAGTTTCTGGTCAATAATAAGATTATGTAGGAGAGATGGCCGAGTGGTTCAAGGCGTAGCATTGGAACTGCTATGTAGGCTTTTGTTTACCGAGGGTTCGAATCCCTCTCTTTCCGTTTCTGTTAATTCACCAATGTTATCGACCACAATGTATCAAATCAAATAACAATTGAAACCATTATTCCAGCAATAAGACCCTTATTTGATAGAAATTCTCTATTCCTAATTATTGTGGTTATAAAATAGGAAAGAGCAAAAAAGAAAAAAATCCTACTGTTGATCCATTTGTGATAGGTGAAAAAATGCGGATGGATTAAGGCCCTTAGATCTATTTAGTTCGGCGAAAAGGGGACAAAATTCTATGAACCTTTCTTTCTTAATTTTGTTAGGTTCAAGTCTGACGAGAATAATATTCTACGACTAACAACTCATTTATTTGCAAACCGATCCATTTACTATCTATTATTTGATTTACTAATCCTTTATATTGGAATGAGTCAATAGTCAAATGTTTTGGCAATTCCTCATGGACGGATGAAGCAATATAATTTTGAATCAGGCCTTTTGATCTTTGGTTATCCTTCGCAGTAATAGTATCTCGGGGTTTGCAACGATAACTTGGTATATCCACTATACGACCATTAACTAAAATATGTCTATGGTTAACCAATTGCCTGGCTCCGGGGATGGTCGAAGCCATACCCAATCGAAAGAGGATGTTATCCAAACGCATTTCAAGTAGTTGTAGTAAAACCTGACCCGTTGACCCTTTGGCTTTTCCAGCGATATGTACATATCTAAGTAATTGTCGTTCTGTCAGACCATAATGAAAACGCAATTTCTGTTTTTCTTCTAAACGAATACGATATTGTGATTTTTTCCCAGAACGCAATTGGTTTTTAAGATCACTTCCGGATCTAGGTCTTTTACTAGTTAGTCCTGGTAAAGCTCCCAGACGGCGTATTTTTTTAAAACGAGGTCCTCGGTAACGAGACATAAAGACTCCTTTTTTTTATTTTATTGAAATTTCATTTTACACAATAAATCTAAATTTAAACTGAACTAAAGGATAAACAAAGCAAAATCGACTGATGAAGTACTACAAAAAAAAATGAATTGTATCAACATCTAGATTTTTTGTATTTGTATATATATATATATAGGAAGTTGAAGCTCCGTTTGATGATTTGTTCTGTAGAGATCTAATTGCTCTAATCCATTTTTAGTAATAATTGCAAGTTACCACGACATAATAGATCGCTGATCCAGCATTTTATTTGAAGAAAAGGAGAGATTATCAATCTCGGAAAAATAGATAGAGAAAAAGCCGGCTATCGGAGTCGAACCGATGACCATCGCATTACAAATGCGATGCTCTAACCTCTGAGCTAAGCGGGCTCACATAAGAGAAAAATTGCGTAACAAATAGAAATATTGTATAGGAATTCCGGAAAATGTCGGATCTTAGCTATTAATTTCATATGAACTAAACTAATTAATAGAGTTCTATAGCTAGAAGTTCGAAGTTCTAAGCTAAGTTCCTTTTAGAAATAATTAAAATAAAAAAAGAAAATAATAAAAAAATAATAAATATAAAATATAATAAAGTAATATTAATAAATTATTAAAAAATATTTCATCAATCATAACCATAATATATGATCATATCAAATTCAATTGGGAATTCTAATTAGAATAAATAGAATTTTTCTTAAAGCTTAACTAAAGCAGTTATAGATAGTAAATTATGTTAATTTCATTATAGCGGATCGGTCCTAAGAAAAGAATAAGATAAGGATAAAGATACAATCTAAATTAGATTGAGACATTATTCTGGTTTCATTTTGAAAAGGAGGAAATAGGACGAAAAAAAAAAAGAATGAATATCGAACGTTACAGTATTACAAATCGCACTGTAAAAATGAAAGGGAGAGATAAAATAGATATGGGATATATCTATTCATCTTGAATTGAAAATACATCAATGATAGAATTATTTCTGATTGAAATAAACAAGGTTTATCCAATAGAAATGAACTGATATAGGATGGTCAAAAAAAGAAAATAGCAGCCTTTTCGATATAGAAATCATTAGATAATGAATTCAACGGTTTCAAAAAAAGAAATAAATGAAAGAGATGGATGAAATTATAAATGTATCTTGGTCTCAAAGAAAAGGGAAAGGGGGATATGGCGAAATTGGTAGACGCTACGGACTTGATTGGATTGAGCCTTGGTATGGAAACCTGCTAAGTGGTAACTTCCAAATTCAGAGAAACCCTGGAATTAAAAATGGGCAATCCTGAGCCAAATCTTTCTTTTGGAAAAACAAGGGTATAAAACTAGAATAAAAAAGGATAGGTGCAGAGACTCAATG